CCACGAAAATTCTGATTTATTGGCAAAGAGGCGAAAAAATAGATTTATCATCCCATTCCAATCGATTCAAGAAAAAGAACTAATGTCCCACTCCGATATCTTGATTGAAATACCTATAAATGGCATTTTCCGTAGAAATAGTATTTTTGCTTATTTTGACGATCCCCAATACCGAAGAAAGAGTTCAGGAATTACTAAATATGTGGCTATAGGGGTGCAGTCAATTGTCAAAAAAGAGGATTTAGTTGAGTATCGAGGAGTCAAAGAATTTCAGCCAAAATACCAAATGAAAGTAGATCGCTTTTTTTTCATTCCCGAAGAAGTATATATTTTACCCGAATCTTCTTCCCTAATGGTACGGAACAATAGTATCGTTGGAGTCGATACACAAATCACTTTTAATACAAAAAGTCGAGTAGGGGGGTTGATCCGAATAGAGAGAAAAAAAAAAAAAATGGAACTTAAAATCTTTTCTGGAGATATCCATTTTCCGAGGGCGACAGATAAGATATCCCGATACAGTGGTATCTTGATACCACCAGGAACGGTAAAAACAAATTCTAAGGAGTCGAAAAAGGTGAAAAATTGGATCTATGTCCAACGGATCACACCTACCAAGAAAAAGTCTTTTGTTTTGGTTCGACCAGTACTCATATATGAAAGAGGGGACGGTATAAATTTAGAAAGACTTTTTCCGCCGGATTTATTGCAGGAAAAAGAGAATCTGAAACTTCGAGTTGTCAATTATATTCTTTATGGAAATGGTAAACCAATTCAGGGAATTTCTAACACAAGTATTCAATTAGTTCGTACTTGTTTAGTGTTGAATTGGAACCAAGACAAAAAAAGTTCTTCTATCGAAGAGGCTCGTGTTTATTTTGTTGAAGTAAGTATAAATGGTCTGATTCGTGATTTCCTAAGAATCCACTTAGGGAAATCACCCATTTCCTATATCAACAGAAAAAGGAACGATTCATCAAGTTCGGGATTGATCTCTGATAATGGGCCAGATCGCACCAATACCAATATTAATCCATTTTATTCGATTTATTCCAAGACAAGGATTCCACAATCACTTAAACAAAATCAAGGAACTATTAGTATTAGTACGTTGTTGAATAGAAATATGGAATGTCAATCTTTGATAATTTTGTCATCATCTAATTGTTTTCGAATGGATCCATCCAACGGTGTAAAATATTATAATGTAATAAAAGAATCAACTAAAAGAGATCCAATAATTCCAATTAGGAATTTGTTGGGCCCCTTAGGAACAGCCCTTCAAATTGCGAATTTTTACTCATTTTACCATTTACTAACTCATAATCGGATCTTGGTAATTAAATATTTGAAACTTGAGAATTTAAAATTAAAACAGACTTTAAAAGTACTAAAATATTATTTAATGGATGAGAACGGTAGAATTGTTAATCACGATCCGTACAGTAACAACGTTTTGAATCCATTCAAATTGAATTGGTATTTTCTCCATCATAATTATCATCATAATTATTGTGAAGAAACATTCACAACAATTAACCTGGGACAGTTTATTTGTGAAAATGTATGTATGACAAAAAACGGACCGCCCCTAAAATCAGGTCAAGTTCTAATTGTTGACGCTGACTCTGTAATACTAAGATTGGCTAAGCCCTATTTGGCTACTCCAGGAGCAACTGTTCATGGCCATTATGGGGAAATCCTTTACGAAGGAGATACATTAGTTACATTTATATATGAAAAATCGAGATCTGGTGATATAACGCAGGGTCTTCCAAAAGTGGAACAGGTGTTAGAAGTGCGCTCAATTGATTCAATATCGATAAACCTAGAAAAGAGAGTGGAGAATTGGAACGAGTGTATAACAAGAATTGTTGGAATTCCTTGGGGATTCTTGATTGGTGCTGAGCTAACTATAGTGCAAAGTCGTATTTCCTTGGTTAATAAGATCCAAAAGGTTTATCGATCCCAGGGGGTTCAGATCCATAATAGGCATATAGAAATTATTGTACGCCAAATAACATCAAAAGTCCTGGTTTCAGAAGATGGAATGTCTAATGTTTTTTCACCCGGAGAACTAATTGGATTGTTGCGGGCGGAACGAGCGATGCGCGCTTTGGAAGAATCGATTTGTTACCGAACCGTATTCTTGGGAATAACGAGAGCATCTCTGAGTACTCAAAGTTTCATATCCGAAGCGAGTTTTCAAGAAACTGCTCGCGTTTTAGCAAAAGCTGCTCTCCGCGGTCGTATCGATTGGCTGAAAGGCCTGAAAGAAAATGTCGTTCTAGGTGGTATGATACCCGTTGGTACCGGATTCAAAGGATTAACGCACCGCTCAAGCCAACATAAGATCATTCCTTTCAAAACCAAAAAGAAGAATTTATTCGAGGGAGAAATGAGAGATATTTTGTTTCACCACAGAGAGTTATTTGATTCTTGCATTTCAAAAAATTTCTATAATATATCAGAACAATCATTTATAGGATTTAACGATTCCTAAGAGTGGATTCGTCCTTTTAACTGTCAGTGTTCCTTTGATTTCTTACATTTCCATGTGATTTGTTAATATTTGTTAATAGTAATAAATAAAAGTAATAAATAAAGATAATATAGAGTAATAAATAAAATATAGTAATAAATAAAGATAATATAAAGATAATAAAGAATAGAAAGAAATTAATCGCTTGGATCGTGTATCAACGTCCAATTACGGGAAAAGAAAAGGTTCCATCGGAACAATTATTTAGTTCAGGGTATCTCGTTTCTTTTTTTTTCTTTGAAAAAAAAAGAGAGAAAGTGTGGAGAGAAATGATAAGAAGATATTGGAACATTAATTTGAAAGAGATGTTGGAAACAGGAGTTCATTTTGGTCATGCTACTAGAAAATGGAATCCAAAAATGGCACCTTATATCTCTGCAAAGCGTAAGGGTATTCATATTACAAATCTTACTAGAACTGCTCGTTTTTTATCAGAAGCGTGTGATTTGGTTTTTGATGCAGCAAGTAGGAGAAAACAATTCTTAATTGTTGGTACCAAAAATAAAGCAGCTGATCCAGTAGCGCGGGCTGCAATAAGAGCTCGGTGTCATTATGTTAATAAAAAATGGCTAGGTGGCCTTTTAACGAATTGGTCCACTACAGAAATGAGACTTCAAAAGTTCAGGGACTTGAGAATGGAACAAAAGACAGGGGGAATCAACCGCCTTCCGAAAGGGGATGCGGCTCGATTAAAGAGACAGTTATTTCACTTGCAAACATATTTGGGCGGGATTAAATATATGACAGGGTTACCCGATATTGTAATAATCGTTGATCAGCAAGAAGAATATATGGCTCTTCAAGAATGTATCACTTTGGGAATTCCAACAATTTGTTTAATTGATACAAACTGTGACCCGGATCTCACAGATATTTCGATTCCAGCGAATGATGACGCTATAGCCTCAATCCGCTTAATTCTTAACAAATTAGTATTTGCGATTTGTGAAGGGCGTTCTAGCTATATACGAAATCCCTGATTAATAATAAGATAAATAAATTCTTTTTTGAATTCCATAGATTGACGAAATCCATTACTATTTCGGAATCTCATAAAAGAGATAAAAAACTGGGGATATTATGTGATTAGTTGGTATATAAAATATAAAATATACAATTCAAGTGAGCAAGTAGAAAAAAAGACGGTTGAATCAAAATAATTTCTTGTAAAGTTTTCTTTCTTTCAGAGGACAATATGAATGTTCTATCATATTCCATTAACACATTAAAGGGGTTATATGAAATATCCGGGGTGGAAGTAGGCCAGCATTTCTATTTGAAAATAGGCGGTTTCCAAGTCCATGCCCAAGTACTTATTACTTCTTGGGTTGTAATTCTTATCTTATTAGGTTCAGCCATTGTAACTGTTCGGAATCCACAAACCATTCCTACTGACGGTCAGAATTTCTTCGAATATATCCTTGAATTTATTCGAGATGTGAGCAAAACCCAGATTGGAGAGGAATATGGTCCATGGGTTCCCTTTATTGGAACTTTGTTTCTATTTATTTTTGTTTCTAATTGGTCAGGGGCGCTTTTACCTTGGAAAATCATAGAGTTACCTCATGGGGAGTTAGCCGCACCCACGAATGATATAAATACTACCGTTGCTTTAGCTTTACTTACGTCAATAGCATATTTTTATGCGGGCCTTAGCAAAAAAGGATTAGGTTATTTCGGTAAATATATACAACCAACTCCAATCCTTTTACCTATTAACATTTTAGAAGATTTCACAAAACCTTTATCACTTAGCTTTCGACTTTTTGGAAATATATTAGCGGATGAATTAGTAGTTGTTGTTCTTGTTTCTTTAGTACCTTTAGTGGTTCCTATACCTGTCATGTTCCTTGGATTATTTACAAGTGGTATTCAAGCTCTTATTTTTGCAACTTTAGCTGCGGCTTATATAGGTGAATCCATGGAGGGCCACCATTGACTAAGTTTCGAAATAGTCTTTTTTAGCTTAGTGCAAGGTAATCTATGCCTTGCTCGAGATAATCTTCTTCGTGAACAGAAATATACACATAAATAGACAAAAAAGTATATAAGATCTAGAAGAATAGTAAAAAAGATTACGATATTAGGGAATTGTAAAAAAAATTAGGTTCTATAAAGCGATTCCCATTTCAGTCGGTTTTATTCAATTCAAAGATTGACCAAAAGAAAATATTAATTAAAGAATAAATTACATGAACTTAGATCAACCAAAGACTTCTATTTCTATGCAATGATTTAGACTAATAAATTCGCTCATTTAGATTGATTGTATCCATGTGGGATAATGCTAAATTATAAATTCAATAAAAAGAGGATAAGAGTTTACAAAAAATGAGATTCAAGAGAAAATGGTTTTGTTAGAAGAGTGGGATCAAACTAGGTATATGTAATATATATAATCGCTATAAGCCAACTTTCCTTGATAAATGTTTCGAAAAATATTTATAAAATCCGACTG